CAATATTGACGATCTCACAAAGATTGGATATCAGTATTTCTCCATTTACTGATCTCTATCTTTCACGAAATCGATCCCCCTTTGACTGTAATATTGGAGCTCAGCATGTCTGGAAGTACGGGAGAACGCGCTTTTGCTGATATTATTACCAGTATTCGATACTGGGTCATTCATAGCATTACTATACCTTCCCTATTCATTGCAGGTTGGTCATTCGTCAGCACGGGTTTAGCTTACGACGTGTTTGGAAGCCCTCGCCCCAACGAATATTTCACAGAAAGCAGACAAGGGATTCCATTAATAACTGGCCGTTTCGATTCATTGGAACAACTCGATGAATTTAGTCGATCCTTTTAGGAGGCCTTAATGACCATAGATAGAACCTATCCAATTTTCACAGTGAGATGGTTGGCTGTTCACGGACTAGCTGTACCTACCGTTTTTTTCTTGGGGTCAATATCAGCAATGCAGTTCATCCAACGATAAAATAAATCAATCTAATCCGAATTAATTATAGAGCTACGACACAATCAAATCCGAACGAACAAAACGTTGAATTGAATCGTACCAGTCTCTACTGGGGTTTATTACTCATTTTTGTACTTGCTGTTTTATTTTCCAATTATTTCTTCAATTGAGAGAAAGAAAGGAAATTCTCTTATCTCATTCGGAAGGATATCATACCCATAACTATCCATGACTGTTTATGTCTATAGCATGACCACTTGATGAAATGGGGAGGGAAGTGAGGTAAATGGCCGATACTACTGGAAGGATTCCTCTTTGGCTGATAGGTACTGTAACTGGTATTCTTGTGATCGGTTTAATCGGCGTTTTCTTCTACGGCTCATATTCCGGATTGGGATCATCCCTGTAATAATCGGATGAACCGTACTGTAGACATGAAAGAGTAAGAACTCAACAGGACCTCAAATCCATATAAGGATATAAGGAGGGGTCAGGTCCTGTTGAGTTCTTACTCTTCCCCCGAGACCTTGACCCATTCCATAAGAGGTGGAAATTCATCCAGTCAACACAATCATAATATATACATGTATTAGATTTTTCTAAATGAAAAATGGTTGATTGGCCCCGATGAAATTACTACATTCCTTAATTTTTTGTTTTTGAAATGTCGAATCCACTGATTGATTCATAGTATCTATAGATATAGTGTGGACTTTTCCGAAATAAGAATAAAGTAAAGAAAGAAGGATCTTTTGAATGCCATAAATAATATGATATGGATTTCTACAGATGAGACACCTTACAAATCATTCCTATACTAAACTAATTGGAAACTAGGAAACTATAGAAAAATCAAGTTTGAACTGTAACTTTGATGTGAGTGATGAGATAAGATAATAAGGTATAATAAGATAATCAAATTAATAAGGATTTTGATATGATATGCCCGAAAACCCAAGATTTCCACTTTTTGACCCGTAATTAGAACATGAAAAATCTTTTTAAGCGAGTCTTTTTTCTTTTTATAAGTTCATTGCAAAAATTCCATTTGCTCAATTGAGTTTCTCTTGTCCCTCTTTTTTTATCCCCCATACTTCTCTTCTTTCTTATAAATTCAAAGAGGTTCCGATAAACCCGCAATTAATATTTATTTGATTTGACGAATGAGACCCGGAACCATTATTATTTCTTTCGACGCAACGAAAGAGCGGAAAATTCCTTTTCTTTCTTTGTAGAAAGAAGATTTGGGAGACGAGTAATCTTTCCTGGAGCCTTCCTTTTTTCTTCATTTATCCTGCTTTCTACCCCTGCTTCCCACTTATGCGTTTATTAGATATAGAATCTAAAAGTATTGAGGCATTACGTGCCATTTACCATGTGGAAATAAGAAACCTGGCATAATCACACTAAACTAAATTTTGATCCAACCATCTTCTTTTGCAATTACATACTATTGCTATTTTCTAATCTGGAATACAAGTCATCTCCGATATCTCGAAATAGTATATATAATCAAATCAAAAACAAGCAAAAAGGGGCTTCCCGTGATTTTTGACCGCGCATACACGTAATATAATTGCGATCAAAAAATTAAGCTTTTTTGCCAGCTCGATGTTGAGGAATCCGTGGATCTAGAAATTCATTTCGGCTAATTGAACCTTCTCAAACTGTTTCTTTTTAAGAACCAAAAAGATTTGCGCCAGAATAACAGATGCTAAGAAGAACAAAAGGCCTTGGATACGCAATGGATCTTGAAGTACTATTTCTCCATCGCCTTGACCAAAACCACCTACATTGGGATTACTTGTTAATGGCTGATCAAGCTTGATGTATTCACCTTCAGAAACAAGAAGTTCTGGTCCTGGAGGTATAATATCAACCGTTTCGTGTCCATTGGATGCATCAGATATGGTTATTTCATATCCACCTTTCTTTTCTTTACGTACTATTTTACTTACTATCCCTGCTGCTGAAGCATTATAGACTGTATTGTTACTCTTGCTCCCATCAGGATAAATCTGACCTCTTCCCCTGTTCCCACCTACATATATAGGATATTTTAAGAAGTGAACCTCTTTCTTAGTAGCGGGATCTGGAGAAAGGATGGGAAAGACGATTTCACTATATTTCTGACCAGGAACAGGGCCCACCACAAGAATGTTTTTTTTATTAGGACGATAACTCTGAAAAGACAGATTACCCATCTTTTCTTTCATCTCGGGAGAAATACGATCGGGGGGAGCTAATTCAAATCCTTCGGGTAAAATGAGAACAGCCCCTACATTCAAACCTCCCTTTTTACCATTAGCAAGAACCTGTTTCAGTTGCATATCGTAGGGGATTCTAACAACTGCCTCAAATACAGTATCAGGAAGCACAGCTTGTGGAACCTCAATATCCACGGGCTTGTTAGCCAGGTGGCAATTAGCGCATACAATACGCCCAGTTGCTTCTCGCGGATTTTCATAACTCTGCTGCGCAAAAATGGGATATGCATTTGAAATAGATGCCCGAGTTATTACATATATCATCATCGATACGGAAATGCATCGAGTCATCTGTTCCTTTACCCAAGAAAAAGTATTTCTATTTTTTTGCATGGTCTAATCATTGATCCCGGAAATTTCTACAATAAATTAGGTAGGGAGTCAGTATAGTTCCCTATCCCCGATTCTGCCATTATATGGAATACAGAAGTAATCTAATCCCCTCGACGAGTAAAAGTATAAAGAATGGGTAAGATTTTGAATGGTTTGTTTATATACAAAGTGAGATTACAATTTTCTTTATGTTGTCAGATTAAATCAGTTCTTCACTCATTCAGTGAATGATAAATCACTACAAGTGAAGGAGATACACGGTTTAAATAATGAAAGATCCAATATTTCAAAATTGTATCTAGGATGACCGGAAAGGTAGAAACGAGACCGGATATAATTTTCTCATTCTGAACAAATCCAAAATCTTTGTAGAACGAACCAATCATTAGTTCCCAAGCGTGGGGCGAATGGAATCCAATACATAAATCGGTTAATAAGAGAATGGAAAAAGCTTTTATTGTGTCGCTTAAGTTATAGAGGAATTCCTGAACCCAAGAATTAAGAGTGATAAGTTCTTCATTACCCAGAATAGAATAAGCACTTAGAATAGCGAAACAGGTTATATTTGTCGAGAAATGCAAAATAATATGTATATGATCTTGATTGTGCATTCTTACCAATTGTATCGTTTCTTTGTGGATTCCTATACGAAGCTTTTGTATATGTGTCTCCGGATACTCCTTTATCATTTCGTCCAACAAGAACAGTTCTTCTAATTTTATGAATCCTTCTAGAATGTTCTTTTCTTGGATATCATTCAAAAAAGTTTCGGATTGGCTGGTATTCCACCAATTAGTCACCCAAGGTTCCATACTTTTATTAAATGAGAGAGAAATTCCCCAAGGCAGAAATACGATAGATGCAAGATATGGTAGGGGATTCAATGCTTTCTTTTTCGTCACTTCCAATCCGTGAATTGTTAATGAACCTGATTCATTTGTTGACTATGTCTGATATTTGTATGATGTATGAAGCACGAGTTCTATAACGAGGTATGGAACCTATGGATCTATTTACCATTGTGTAATTTGTTTAGTCCTTGTCTCCAGAAATGGAATAAGGGTTCATTTATTTCGAATGCGGAGGTAATGAAATAGTGTCCCCAGACATCTCAATCGGTCAAATTCGGATCAATTGCATGTTCATTTGGTCTTTTTGATGAATGCCAGAAAGAAGCACTTGAAGTAACAAACATGAATATTATTCGTATTTCGAGAAAAACTCTTTTGTTATATCAATCAATTATTTCGAATTGTTTCACTGATTATCCACATCCCAGGAATAATCGAGGGGATAATTCTGAAAAATACCGATGATGAAATCCGAAATAGTCGGCAAAACGGGAGTGGTTCTAAAAAATCCAATTGTTTGGTCATCAAGAAACAAGCATCAAGAAAGATGAATAAAAAGAAAGGTTAATTGACAAAAGAGGGATAATTTACTGGGTATGATCCATCTTATCTTCATCTATATATAATGTAATGTATTGATTCGAAATATTGGTCCTAAAATCCTAAAATATGGATTCTGTACTCCGACCTGATATATGTGATGAATACATACTTATTAAACTTGTTAATAATATGAAAATGAAAGAATTAAGTGGAATTTCATACGCATGAAAAATAGTTTTGATGGACTAAAATCACTTCATGGTATGATTGTTCCATAAGTCCACCTGCTCCATGGTACGCAGGACATGATATTTCCATCGGTATGTGGGTTAACTAAATGTTTTGATCAAAGGAGCGAAACATCAGTTATATTAAAAGAAAAAGGGATTCTTGGGTTCCCTCCCTCTCCCTCGTGACGAGGAGCACTCATTCCTCGATTTCTTTGTTTCATTTCAAAATACTTCAATTTTCAATTGGTACGCGCAAAAAATAGGCCGATTCGGCAGCTTTTTGTTCAATTTCTCGTGGAGTTAAATTCTCATCGGTACGCGTCAATGGAATGTCTCCCCGGCCCCCAATTTCCATATAAAGGACACGGCGAGGAAAAAGACCCTCTTTAACTTCTATTCTGATCGAACGGATATCTCTTATACGGAATTGAAAGAAGATGCGACGATTTCTTCCAGGAAATCCCCAACGAAAAATACACACTATTCCTTCTTTTCTATCGAATTTGTCATAACCGCTACCTACACTCCACGAAATTGTGCACCACAAATAGGAGCTAATGAATAGACCCGCGATACCGTAGAAACACATTACGATCCCTTGTGGAAAAAAAACTATTTGCTGAGATGGGAATAAGGATATCAGATTCCTACCAAAATAACTGGAAGTTCCAACCAATAAAAATCCTAGTGAACCTAAAAAAAGGATACAGGCCCAGCAGAAGTTACTTATTTTTCTAGAACCCGTTATAAGTTCTATCCATATATGTTCTGATCGCCAATTCATACTAGATTAGATCGAGTTTAATTCTATTGGAATTGAGAGAATCATCAAAATGAGTTTTTTGGCTCCCGAAGTAACTTTCATCCGCTAATACTATCACGATGTAAATCATCAATCAGGATTCATTCATCAAATCAGTTAGATAGAACTAACATCTCCCCCCATTCAAACTAGCATCACCCTCATTCATATGATCTAGATATATCTATTTACATATCATTATTATACATAATTATTATACATAATATATATATTCCAGATATCCGATCGACCCATTGAAATAAAAGTCGAGCTATAGATGCATAAACATGGATTTATCCATATGATCATCTATTTACATTTGTGATTTGTGTCCGAAGCTCGAAGCCGCATGTCGTACCATTCCCATTAAATGAAATGAAAATCTGTATTATGATCCAAAGATTTAAATAAATTGATGAGATTGGGTCCCATCATATCTAGACAATCTTGTTTTTTTGAACATGCAAAAATAAAGAAACCATTGCAATTGCCGGAAATAATAGGCCTACTAAAGGCACTAAAATAGAGGGTAAGTTGAGATCTGTCATAGAATCGGTGCCTCGGTGTATTTAATTGATACTTCTCTTTGTTATAAAGATATCTATTATAATTATATATTATAAGTATATTAATATAATATTCTAAGTTATTAGAATATGAGTACAAAGAATGTGGATCTAAACTAAAAATTAGTGTGCTTACCCATCCTTTTCTGGGAAATATATGTATGAGAATCTTATTATTCTTATTCCCCTTATGTTTCTAAACTAAACAAATGTCTTCTCAAGGATTCGTTATAATTTGATCCAACAAGGATTCATATTAAAAATGTATGATTCTCGGGAGATATAGAAGTGTTGCATATTTCTTTCTATATCTTAGTTAGGTTGGAACATTTGATATGTAACAAGGGGGCTTTTTTGGATTTCTCTAATTTGGATTTCTCCGAAGGAAAAATCCACTACTTTGATCTTTTATCCTGCTCCGTTGCTAAAGGGTCCGTCCCTGATCTGATTACTCATTAGTAAAGGTAGGATAAAAGAAAAGATGGATCTGGAGAAAAAATCCTCTGAAACTTCTGATTCTTACTACTTCACTATAATTACAAATTGTCTTTATGCCAGCAAAGAAAGCTCCATCCTTGCTACTTCAATTCTGATAAACGAAATGAACTACTTTTTTGCCTACAAATAACTAAATCTATCGCTCTACTACTTCTACTTTTTTACTTGAATTTCTTTGGTTCAAGTTCAAGGGCGGGGAAAGAACCCATGGAACTGAAATAACTCACTCGGAACACCTTTTAAAAGATTACGCGGTACGATTGGATCAAATAAACCCTTATTGAATAAATACTCCGCTACTTGCGAACCCTCAGGTACTGTCTTCTTCAATGTTTGTTCAATTACTCTTTTACCCGCGAATGCAATGTAAGCATTGGGTTCGGCAATAATGATATCTCCCAACATACCAAAACTGGCTGTTACTCCACCAGTTGTAGGGGATGTAAGGATTGATACATAGAATAACTTTTTATTTGATTGATAATTGTATAAAGCAGAAGATATTTTAGCCATTTGCATCAAGCTCAAACTTCCTTCTTGCATGCGCGCTCCTCCAGAAGCACACACCATAATAACTGGGAGAGATCTATCAGTAGCATACTCGATCAAACGTGTGATTTTCTCGCCTACTACGGATCCCATACTACCCCCCATGAACTTAAAATCCATAACACCAATTGCTATAGGAATACCATTTAGTTTGCCTATGCCTGTTTGAACAGCCTCAGCTAAACCCGTCTCTATTTGATAAGAATTGATACGATCCCTATAAGGGTCCTCCTCAGAATGAAATTCAATAGGGTCAATAGAGACCATGTTTTCATCCATAGGGTCCCAAGTGCCTGGATCAATCAAAAGTTCGATCCTATCTGAACTACTCATTTTCAAGTGGTATCCACATTGTTCACAAATATTCATTTTTGAACTAAAAAATTTCTTATAATTTAATCCATAACAATTTTCACATTGAACCCATAAATGTCTGTATCTTTTATTTCTATCTAAATCATTATGTCTTCCGAAATCACTGTCACTAGCACCACTAGTTTTGAGATTGGAGCTCCCACGGTCAGTACCCCTTTCACTATCGCTACAAATGTAACTATAAATGTAATTGTCACTTGAATTGTTGCTACCATTTTGAATGCAACTATCCATATTGGTTTCAGAACGAATATAACTGTCAATGCAACTATTTATGTGACTCTTCCAACTATGCCTAGTATCATATACGTAATGATCATAATAGCGATTGTAACTCTTAGACCCATTATTTAGATTCAGATAACTAGAAAATAAACTTTCTAGTTCACCCAGAAAGTAACTATCAGTGTCAATCTCAAAAATCTTATTTTCAATATCGAAATATATGGAATAACTGTCACCATTACTATCCCTAACCCAAAAAGTCTCACCAGAGATAAGACTCCAAACGTCCTTGACACCGCCCAAGTTGAGTAAATAATCAACATTACTGCAACTATAACTGTCCCTACCACTCCAACTATTAACGTTTTTCTCACTATCATTTATAATGGGTTCTTCACTCCCGCTGGTATTTCCAATAGGGCCAAGACTCGCACTTAGTCCACACCTGCGCCCTAAATCCTCATTAGACAACATTGAATTTAACCACCATTTTTCCATAAAGCCCCTCCGCCTCCTGTTTGGAAATACAATACAATATATGAATAGTCATTCGCTGAATAATCTACTATTTCATTTCCGATCGGAATAAGCATATGGATCCAATTCTTAGGATTATTATCTAATATTCTAATACTAATAATAAGAAGTGAGTATTGAAAGAAATGATTCCTTTTTTGGCTTATGGAAGCCGGAGTATCACTCACTACACTATCACTATATCACTACACTATATATGATATAATGGAATCTTTTCTTCACTTCAATAATAAATTAAATAAAGATCAATTAAAACAGAGGTTTTTCTCCCATGTCGTAGACAAATACTCATTAGAAAGAAATATCTGTTCCCTCCTCTGAAGAATTTTTTATATATTATTAATATTAGTTTCTATTGAAACATGGAACGAAAAGGACAATATACGGGATGAGTAGAAGGAGTTGTGACCCTTAGCTTGATCTATAGTCCACAACTAGAGAGAATAGAAAATGATCCGCCACGCCAATCCCGAGGATCCATGGGTTCATTATGGATCCAACAATAGAAAGATTGAACTCTTTAGTTTTAAATTAAAGAGAAGATTTTAATTTGAGATCTTGCTTGCATACTGCATAGCATACGTATGTACATATTGATATATGCAAATACATAGGAGCCTCATTCTTTAGTTGGTTCGGCTCAATCCTTTTATTTAGTAAAAGATTGGGCCGAGTTTAATTGCAATTGGTGGAACGAACGGGAATCAGAATCACTGAATTACAAGACATCCATTGCTTCGAATTCGAATTTGATCTCTTTCCATACCTCACAAGCAGCAGCCAGTTCAGGACTCCATTTGCTAGCTTCACGAATAACTTCATTACCTTCACGAGCAAGATCACGTCCCTCATTACGAGCTTGTACACACGCTTCTAAAGCTACCCTATTAGCTACTGCACCAGGTGCATTCCCCCAAGGGTGTCCCAAAGTTCCTCCACCGAACTGTAGCACGGAATCATCCCCAAATATCTCGGTCAGGGCAGGCATATGCCAAACGTGAATACCCCCAGAAGCCACGGGCAGAACACCTGGCATAGATACCCAATCTTGAGTGAAATAAATACCGCGACTTCGGTCTTTTTCAATAAAATCATCACGTAGTAAATCAACAAAGCCCAAAGTGACATCTCGTTCCCCTTCCAGTTTACCTACTACGGTACCAGAGTGAATATGATCCCCCCCAGACATACGCAACGCTTTAGCTAGTACACGGAAGTGAATACCATGATTCCTCTGTCTATCAATAACTGCATGCATTGCGCGGTGGATGTGAAGAAGTAGGCCATTGTCTCGGCAATAATGAGCCAAGCTAGTATTTGCGGTGAATCCCCCTGTTAAGTAGTCATGCATTACGATAGGAACTCCCAACTCTCGGGCACATACCGCCCTTTTGATCATTTCTTCGGATGTACCTGCAGTAGCATTCAAGTAATGTCCTTTAATTTCACCTGTTTCGGCCTGCGCTTTATAAAGAGCTTCAGCGCAAAATAAGAAACGGTCTCTCCAACGCATAAACGGTTGGGAGTTCACGTTTTCATCATCCTTGGTAAAATCAAGTCCACCACGGAGACACTCATAAACCGCTCTCCCATAGTTCTTTGCAGATAACCCCAATTTTGGTTTAATAGTACATCCCAATAGGGGACGACCATACTTGTTCAATTTATCTCTCTCAACTTGGATTCCATGAGGTGGGCCCTGGAAAGTTTTAGAATAAGCAGGAGGAATTCTAAGATCCTCCAGACGTAGAGCTCGTAGGGCTTTGAACCCAAATACATTACCCACAATGGAAGTAAACATGTTAGTAACAGAACCTTCCTCAAAAAGGTCCAAAGGGTAAGCTACATAAGCAATATATTGATTTTCCTCCCCAGCAACAGGCTCGATGTGGTAGCATCGTCCTTTGTAACGATCAAGGCTGGTAAGTCCATCGGTCCACACAGTTGTCCATGTACCAGTGGAAGATTCGGCAGCCACCGCAGCTCCTGCTTCCTCAGGAGGAACTCCAGGTTGAGGAGTTACTCGGAATGCTGCCAAGATATCAGTAGCAAGGGTTTCATAATCAGGAGTGTAATAAGTCAATCTGTAATCTTTAACACCAGCTTTGAATCCAACACCTGCTTTAGTTTCTGTTCTTGGTGACATAAGTTCCTCCCCACAACTCATGAATTAAGAATTCTCACAACAACCGGGGTCTACTCGACATGGATTAGGCGTGAATGAAACCTTTCACAGCAATCCCTGACAAAATTCTCAACTAATATCAACTAATTAGAAATTTAAATGCTTCATTAGTGGACCATAGTGTTTGATTCGTCAAATGTATCATTATTGTATACTGTTTCATATGTATGGCGCAACCCAACCCCTGTTTCTCAAGTTCCTAATTGGTCTCCTTCTGCTTTTTTTCGTTTTTTTTATCTATTTTATCTACTAAACAAACCAAATAATATAATAAAAAATTGACTCTTGACAGTGATATATGTTGTATATGTATATCGTATATGTGAAAAAATATACAGAATACAAAATGGAAAGAAGACTAGGCGAAACAAATAAGGAAGATCCGCGGATGAGATATAAATAATGACTCATAAATCAAGTTCGGGTTCGAATTCCATACATTATATATATCCATATATATATATAATTCTAGATGGGATTGTTTCTCTTTCTAATGATAGATAAATGAAAGACTTCCTCATGATCCTTATTTACCTACTCGTACTCGATATTTCGAATAAAGATTGGGTTGGGTGAACTTGAAAATTCATTCATTGAATCAAATCAGTAAGCGATTGAATTGGATTCGATTGAATAGTACCAACAAAATCGAGCGCTAACTCCCATTTCTTATTGAATTAACCGATCAACTTGCTATCGGACATTTTCGGTTCGGTAATATTCGCAAAAACTTTAGACATAGTTCAGTTTTTTATGAGAACAAATCCTACTACTTCTGGTCTCGGAGTTTCAACACTTGTGGAAAAAAATCAGGGACGTATCGCTCAAATCATTGGTCCAGTACTGGATGTAGCTTTTCCACCGGGGAAGATGCCTAATATTTACAACTCTTTGGTAGTTAAGGGTCGAGATACCGCAGGTCAGGAAATTAATGTGACTTGTGAGGTACAGCAATTATTAGGAAATAATCGAGTTAGAGCTGTAGCTATGAGTGCTACAGATGGGCTGACGAGAGGAATGGAAGTGATTGACACGGGAGCTCCTCTAAGTGTTCCAGTCGGTGGAGCCACTCTAGGACGAATTTTCAATGTTCTTGGAGAACCTGTTGATAATTTAGGTCCTGTAGATACTCGCACAACATCTCCTATTCATAGATCCGCACCCGCTTTTACACAATTAGATACCAAATTATCAATCTTTGAAACAGGCATTAAAGTGGTGGATCTTTTAGCGCCTTATCGGCGTGGGGGAAAAATCGGACTATTCGGGGGAGCCGGAGTGGGTAAAACAGTACTCATCATGGAATTAATCAATAACATTGCCAAAGCTCATGGGGGTGTATCTGTATTCGGCGGAGTAGGAGAACGCACTCGTGAAGGAAATGATCTTTACATGGAAATGAAAGAATCCGGGGTGATTAATGAAGAAAATATTGCAGAATCTAAAGTAGCTCTAGTATATGGACAGATGAATGAACCGCCGGGAGCTCGTATGAGAGTCGGTTTGACTGCCCTAACCATGGCGGAATATTTCCGTGATGTTAATGAACAAGACGTACTTCTATTTATTGACAATATCTTTCGCTTCGTTCAAGCGGGGTCAGAAGTATCTGCCTTATTAGGTAGAATGCCTTCCGCCGTGGGTTATCAGCCTACCCTTAGTACAGAAATGGGTTCTTTGCAAGAAAGAATTACTTCTACTAAAGAGGGATCTATAACTTCCATTCAAGCAGTTTATGTACCTGCAGACGATTTGACTGATCCTGCTCCTGCCACGACATTTGCACATTTAGATGCTACTACCGTACTATCAAGAGGATTAGCTGCCAAAGGTATCTATCCAGCAGTGGATCCTTTAGATTCAACGTCAACTATGCTCCAACCTCGGATTGTTGGCGAAGAACATTACGAAACTGCGCAAAGAGTTAAGCAAACTTTACAACGTTACAAAGAACTTCAGGACATTATAGCTATTCTTGGATTGGACGAATTATCCGAAGAGGATCGTTTAACCGTAGCAAGAGCGCGAAAAATTGAACGTTTCTTATCACAACCCTTCTTCGTAGCAGAAGTATTTACTGGTTCTCCAGGGAAATATGTTGGTCTCGCAGAAACAATTAGGGGGTTTCAACTGATCCTTTCCGGAGAATTAGATAGTTTTCCCGAGCAGGCCTTTTATTTGGTAGGTAATATCGATGAAGCTACCGCGAAGGCTATGAACTTAGAAGTAGAGAGCAAATTGAAGAAATGACCCTAAATCTTTGTGTACTGACTCCTAATAGAATTATTTGGGATTCAGAAGTGAAAGAAATCATTTTATCTACTAATAGTGGCCAAATCGGCGTATTACCAAACCACGCCCCTATTGCCACGGCCGTAGATATTGGTATTTTAAGAATACGCCTCGACGACCAATGGTTAACGATGGCTCTGATGGGGGGGTTTGCCAGAATAGGCAATAATGAAATCACCATATTAGTAAATGATGCGGAGAAGGGTAGTGACATTGATCCGCAAGAAGCTCAGCGAACTCTTGAAATAGCTGAAGCTAACTTGAGTAAAGCAGAAGGCAAGAGACAAGTAATTGAGGCGAATTTAGCTCTCAGACGAGCTAGGGCACGAGTAGAGGCTATCAATGCTATTTCGTACTAGCTGATCTATCGTACTAGCTGATCCACATAATCCATAAGAATAAAAAGTGCTGTTTATACACCATATTGAATTCCGTACAATCAAGTAGAATCAATCTGATTGATGTAACGAACAAGAGTAGTGAGGGGGATGGGAATAAAGGAAAGATACAAAATAAATAAAAGAAAAGGGGGTAGAAAAACTTATTAGATGCCATTCATTGACTCCGGTACCTAATAAGTTCTACCTACTATTGGATTTGAACCAATGACTCCCGCCGTATGAAAGCAATACTCTAACCACTGGGTTAAGTAGGTCATTTATCATCACAAAGAGAAAGAATAGAGCGCATCGTATCGGGTATTTATTATAGATGCAATATGGCTTCTAAGCAATATCAATCCTTGGCATGGCAGGAAACGGATTAGGGTATCGTGTTAGATCATGTAATATCTTTCTTGACAAGAAATGATCTATATGATAAGATATCTATCACAAGGGCTATAGCTCAGTTGGTAGAGCACCTCGTTTACACGTGCGCCAATGCTTTTCAGGGGAGTTCATCATGCAAGAAATTGATCTTCTCTTATTGAAATGAAAGATTGATGTCTTACTCCATTAATTCGAGAGAACAAGAGAACAATAGCCTGACAAGTATTGGGTTCGATTCAGTTCCAATTCGGATACGAAATAGAACCAACCATTGATTTTATCATTGATAAGGTGAATACCCAGTTAATTCAATGTTAGGCCTAATGAGTATATATAATAGGGACCTCAAAATAACCTCCTTTCGTCCTATGAACTTTGAGGTGTATGAAGTATCATATTTTACGCTTGAAGCGGAACGACAGGGACTCTATTGAGGTTGATCTAGGCCTAAGACAGACCTACGTCAAGGTAATCCTTTGAAACACTTTGGTATTGCTCCTGGATCAGAATATAAATAAAGAATCAGAGCACATGGAGCCATCTCGTTATCTTCATATAAAGATAAAATATGGTGGACTAACTGATTGATCCATCAGTTGATGAAAGAGCCCAATGCACAAAAATGCATGTTGGGTCTTTGAAACAGTTCGAATCATTTTGATAATAATCAGTTTGATCTGTTTTACCGAGAAGGTCTACGGTTCGAGTCCGTATAGCCCTATACCTATATAATATATTATTTGATTGATGTATTGTATGCTTTTGTAGAATTTTGTACCCATTTTATCATCTCATTAGCGCTGCCTATGGCCGGTTGGGCCATATATACCGGTTGGGCCATATATAATATAAAGAAGGCATTCCTGCGTGTACAAGAGATCCCTAGGGATATCAAAGTTAAATATGCCATCCAATAGGAATTTTTCCAATATCGAATTACATACGACCTTTTTCCTCTTTTACTGCCCATGATGACTTCATTGATTGATGCGCCTTAGGTATACCTAATCGCATTCAATCAATGAAGTCAAACAAAATAATAACATGAGGCTAAAACAAACCTCCAACCCGGTCCAACCAGATACCAACCAGATAGTAGTAAGTGGCACGGATCTAGGACCTATTCTTGGATTTGTGGAAAAGAAAAGCCAGAGAAAAAATAAACTCTTTCGTAAGTTTCGGTGTGAAATTGTATTCATATAACTGGACTAGCAAAGTAAGTAGTTAAGTAGTTATTTTTCTTTGTACAATACTAATTTTTTTGTATCTGAATCTACTCCAATTGCTCACCATTTGAATTCTACCAATTCATACTTTATGCAAGAAGATTAGGGTCTTTTGGGCTGGCTTGGAAGAGTTATGAATCTCTAGACCTAGATTCATCGCCTTTTTGTAAAACAACAATAAAAATTCATTATCTCTGAAACAATGAATTGATCTTAGTCTTATTTAATGAAAGAAATGTATCGACGTTTGTTCTCTCTTCTATTTCTATGGGTATAGGTTTGGTTTATAGAATTAGAACCAATCGTTTGATAACGCACGATTATACCAGAAATCTTTTATGGGGATCACTTCACTTATACTTATGATTGATTTTATGAGTTAAACTAAACGATTCCACTATCGGGCCACGCTCCACCATGTGGGGATGCTTCAAAAAACTCCTTTTTTATTGCCCTGAAATCTAACATCTTGGTCTCACTAGGGGTTACCCCATTAACAAAAAAAACAAGGATTTTGAGTCAATCCAAATCGCGTAGCACTAAGAATTGGTCCGAAATGGAGTGACTTTTTCAAGACGTCTAACTTTAACTAAATAACTCAATAGGGGGTCAGGGTAATCCTATAATGAGTTGTTTTCTTATGTTATATGTAAATGTAAGGGTTCCTCAGAATTCAACGGATTGAATCAATTAAGTATGAATCTGGTACAAGGAAAAGAGGGAATCTAATCGGTTCAAGCATTTCGTATCGAATTAATAGAAGATTCTACGCCCGGATCTGAAATGTTAATGAACATAATAAAGGAATCCGCGCTGCTAAGTCGCATATGTTATGCCGTAACTGCGGAATCATAAATACTGAACCTAGACATTCTATTGCATCTCACTATTATACTAGAATGAAAATCACTAATGACTATTAATACTAATACATAATAATAACTTAACTATATCACTCTTAAATAAAAATAAAATAGAAAAAACTCTTTTATCTAAAGTAAAGAAATTCCATTACCAATAAGTTATAGTTATTATAGTAGTTATATGGAGTTATTGTATGGTATATTTAGAAAATGAATTGTTTTTTCAGATTAATGAAAATGAATAAGTTTCAATTCATTAGAATTTAGAATGAATTTCATTCGTTTTTTTGGGAAAAAGAAAAATGAGAATTATTCGTATAATATAAGAGCATGATATGCCTACACCACACCAAGAAATATAATATAAAATAAATAAGTAAGTGGGCTTCTGTTAGAAGAATCTTGAAACAAGACATGACCCACATCAAACAAACTATGTGGTTCGATCACAATCAATTCTTGTTTCGAGTAAGCAGTTGGAGTTATGGATAAATTGACAATTACAATTCTAATTAATCAATGAATTCGGTATATTCTACATTCATAGGAGTACATCTATGTTTCTGCTTTACGAATATGATATTTTCTGGGCATTTCTAATGATATCAAGTGTTATTCCTATTTTGGCATTTCTAATTTCCGGGGTTTTAGCCCCAATTAGTGAAGGACCAGAGAAGCTCTCCAGTTATGAATCGGGTATAGAACCAATAGGGGATGCTTGGATACAATTCCGAATCCGCTATTACATGTTTGCTCTCGTTTTTGTTGTTTTTGATGTCGAAACGGTCTTTCTTTATCCATGGGCCGTGAGTTTTGATATATTGGGCCTATACGTATTTATAGAAGCTTTGATTTTCGTGCTTATCCCAGTTGTTGGTTCAGTTTATGCATGGCGAAAAGGAGCATTGGAATGGTCTTAGCTCCTGAATATTCAGACAATAAAAAAGAAGGAAAGGGTTCCATTGAGACAGTTATGAATTCTATGGAGTTTCCGCTCTTTGACCGAACAACCCCCAATTCAGTTATTTCAACTACATTGAATGATCTTTCGAATTGGTCAAGACTTTCCAGTTTATGGCCGCTTCTCTACGGTACCAGTTGTTGCTTCATTGAATTTGCCTCATTAATAGGCTCCCGATTCGATTTTGATCGTTATGGACTGGTGCCAAGATCAAGTCCTAGGCAAGCCGACCTTATTTTAACAGCCGGTACAGTAACAATGAAAATGGCTCCTTCTTTAGTAAGACTATATGAACAAATGCCTGAACCAAAATATGTAATTGCTATGGGAGCCTGTACTATTACAGGAGGAATGTTCAGTACCGATTCTTATAGTACCGTTCGGGGAGTCGATAAGTTAATCCCCGTCGATGTCTATTTGCCAGGCTGCCCACCTAAACCAGAGGCAATTATAGACGCTATAACGAAACTTCGTAAGAAGGTATCTCGAGAAATCTATGAAGATAGAACGGGAACGGGGGCCCAACAGGAAAATCGATGTTTTACTACTAATCACAAGTTTCATCTTGGACGCAGTACTCGTGCTGTAAATTACGATCAAGGATTACTCTATCAATCGACATCGACTTCAGAGATACCTTCTGAAGCATTTTTAAAATACAAGAGTTCAGTATCTTCTCACGAATTAGTGAATTAAATAGGATGTTTTGTGCAGAATAACAAACGGTGAATCAATCTTCATAAATTTCATCGTCAATGTAAAATACACATATAAATATGTGGGGGAGATCAAGAAGATGCAGGGTCGTTCATCCGCTTGGCTAGTTAAACACGAGCTGGTTCATAGATCTTTGGGCTTTGATTACCAAGGAGTAGAGACTTTACAAATAAAGCCCGAGGATTGGTACTCCATTGCTGTCATTTCATACGTATATGGTTACAATTATCTACGTTCCCAATGTGCCTACGATGTAGCACCGGGTGGATTGCTAGCTAGTGTGTATCATCTGACGAGAATACAGTATGGTGTGGACCAACCGGAAGAGGTATGCATAAAAGTATTTGTCCCAAGGAGTAATCCTAGAATCCCGTCTGTTTTCTGGATTTGGAAAAGCGCCGATTTTCAAGAACGGGAGTCTTATGATATGTTGGGAATCTCTTATGATAATCATCCACGCATGAAACGGATTTTGATGCCCGAAAGTTGGATTGGTTGGCCCCTACGCAAGGATTATATTGCCCCTAATTTCTATGAACTACAGGATGCTTATTGAATGATAAGAACAGGATGCTTATTGAATGATAAGAAACTTATCTTAGCTTACAAGACTCAAGAAGGAGTATTTTTACGTTCTTTCTCGTCTAGATAGAGTAACTGGACTCTCATGTCATTCGTATTATGATGGGATAAAAAAGGGGGGGTTCGAGGTTTATTTATATATAATTAATTCGAGTAAATTAATATTACCCAATATGCAAGGTATCATATCCATTGGGGGATGGGCGGAGCCAATAGGATGAATCAAAAGATACATCATGAACTATGTACTGCGCCCATCACTTAGATGGGCCCCGGAAAGCAAAAAATGCGGGAAGGGGCGAAAAAAATTGGAAAATTAATAAATGAAAAGGGATCAGATTGGATTTGTACTGGATCGGAAATGATTTTTTCTATTCCTACCCCTCAACCCTCTGGACAGACTAGACTTCTGTGTCTTTCAGACAACTTCGGATATGTATGGAGTATTAACATGAGCCAAAGGAAGGATAGTAGGGACAAACAAAAAAGAAGAAGGAATATATTCCTTTGCCGATCCACAAGGGTCGGGATGTATGTTGTAGATACCTCGATGAATAACTACTAGACTATTAATGTAACGAATATGTATTGTATCCCGATCCATATTCGTTTTCTCTTTGTCTTTGTATATATACATTTCGATACATTAACCATATGCCAGGAACCAGATTTGAACTGGTGACACGAGGATTTTCAGTCCTCTGCTCTACCAGCTGAGCTATCCCGACCGTCCTCTGTACATTATCCTACTGGAGGACATGTATCTGTGTCAATTCATTTAAAGGTACTAAAGAAACATTACAAGTCCTGGGATTTCTTTTTCTTTGGATTAAAAAAAAACCTTTCTTTGTTCTTTGTAAGGGATATGAACTATGAATGATTCAATAATGGGATTCCTTGTATATCCTTGTATACAAATAATACATTACATATATGTTATGTTCGTTTGGACATATACTGCATTTAGCTGCTGAAGCAAGAGAGAAACTGCTAGGATCCGTTTGTCAAAGAGTCGAGCGAATGATAAACATATCATATCTAATTTTGAACCGCTTCTAATTTGGAAGCGCTGGTGAAAAAAGAGGCTTGGCGAAAAAAGAGGATAAATGCTTAGGTCGTCAACTAGGCATTTATTGGGGATAGAGGGACTCGAACCCTCACGATTTCTAAAGTCGACGGATTTTCCTCCTACTACAAACAAATTGCATTGTTGTCAGCATTGACAGGTAGAATGGGACTCTATCTTTATTCTCGTTCGATCAGTCATTTCTCTCCCAGCCTTATACTCTGGAGTGAATGATTTTCTCACTGAATATTTTATTTTTCTTTCAAATTGGGATCGATTCAGAACACAAGAGTTATGAACTAATTATTATTATAATATATTTATAATATAAATATATAATTATATATTTATTATATATTAATAAATAAAGAAAATAAAAAAATAAGGATTCGGGTTGTGATTAATCGTTTGATATTTCAGTACATAGGATCATCCCCTCAGAATTCCGATGGATAGATTCTTCTACCAACCCCTCAACCCCATTCGTTGGAACAGCTTCCATTGAGTCTCTGCACCTATCCTTTTTTGATTCTCGCTTTCTAGGAAAGGAACCCTTGTTTTCTGTAAACAGGATTTGGCTCAGGATTGCCCATTTTTAATTCCAGGGTTTCTCTGAATTTGGAAGTTACCACTTAGTAGGTTTCCATACCAAGGCTCAATTCAATCAAGTCCGTAGCGTCTACCAATTTCGCCATATCCCCCTTCCTTTCTTTTGAGGCCGGGATCCTATTGTGATCCCATTCCCCTCTTTCCTTCCTGTTAGAACCATTCAATTCATTAAATACCGATCCGATATCGGAAAAAAGTGCCTGCTCCTATTTTTAACCCTTTCAGCTCTATCAGACCAGTGTTTGGTTCAATCAGAACCAGAAATGATTCTATCATTGATGTATCCGCAATTCAATATGGATAGCTATATCCCACATATATCTGCCTCTCCTCCGCGCATTTTCCCTGCTCGATCTGAAATAGTGGAACGGTCAATATTCTTCTTATTTTTCCTATCTTTACGAATAAAATCAGAGGAATGCATAATCTCATTATGATCCGGATTGCATTCTTAGGCCAGATCCGTTATAACTAAATAGACTAGCTTAGCTATAATAAGCTAAGATCCCAGCAGCTTACTGAACTAACTCACTATTTTATTTTTATGTTATGTGAGTTGAGCCCGCTTAGCTCAGAGGTTAGAGCATCGCATTTGTAATGCGATGGTCATCGGTTCGACTCCGATAGCCGGCTTTTTCCTATCGATTTTTTATCCATGATTGATAATGTCTCCTTGAGATAAAGGAATAGTGAAAAGACTCTTCCCTTTTTTCTTCCAAATCTCGGGTTCCCGATCTATTATGTCTATGTCGCAGGAACTTACATTCCAATTCAACTATGAGTAAAAAACTTATTGGAGCAGTTGGATCTCTACAGAACAAATCGTGGGATACTTACTTACCATATATACATATATACAAAATAATCCGGGTATTGATTCATCTAATTTCTCTTTTTAGCATTAGCACTTCAGTGGGTTTCGCTTTGTTTATCGTTTAGTTCAGTCTTAAGGTTTATCCTATTCTGTAAAATAAGGAGTCTTTATGTCTCGTTACCGAGGACCTCGTTTTAAAAAAATACGCCGTCTGGGGGCTTTGCCGGGACTAACTAGTAAAAAACCTAGGTCCGCAAGTGATCTTAGAAACCAATCCCGCTCGGGGAAAAGATCTCAATATCGTATTCGTTTAGAAGAAAAACAGAAATTGCGTTTTCATTATGGTCTGACGGAGCGACAACTACTTCGATATGTTCGTATCGCTGGAAAAGCAAACGGTTCGACGGGTCAAGTTTTACTGCAACTACTTGAGATGCGTTTGGATAACATTCTTTTTCGATTGGGTATGGCTTCAACTATTCCTGGAGCCAGGCAATTAGTTAACCATGGACATATTTTAGTTAATGGTCGTCTAGTAGATATACCAAGTTATCGCTGCAAACCCCGAGATATTATTACTACGAAGGATAAACAAAGATCCAGAGCTTTGATTCAAAATCATATGGATTCATCCTCCAACGCGGAATTGCCAAAACATTTGACTCTGCACTCATTGCAATATAAAGGGGTAGTAAATCAAATAATAGATAGTAAATGGGTCGGTTTGAAAGTCAATGAATTGCTAATCGTAGAATATTATTCCCGACAAACTTGAACCTAAAATACCCAGCAAAGGTTCGGACAATTTTGTCCCTTTTTTCGCTGAAAGAAGTAGAGGGATTTGATCCGGATTTTGATCCCATTCACGTATCGCAAATGGAATGGATCAGCAGTGATATTTTCATTCACTGTCCGCTCTTTTCTTCCCCCTCTTTTTGTTCTTTTCCTTTTACGTATCACAGCACAGTAATTAGGAATAGAAAAAAATCTCTATAAAGAAAAGAAGGGTCTTTCTCTTAGAATAACGGTATCAATTGGTATTTGATACATTGTGTGGTTGGTAACGTTGGTGAATTAGATGAGGATACGGAAAGAGAGGGATTCGAACCCTCGGTAAACAAAAGCCTACATAGCATTTCCAATGCTACGCCTTGAACCACTCGGCCATCTCTCCTACATAACCTTATCTTATTAATTATGACCCAGAAACCAAGTGAATAGCGAGTCACTCATATTATTGAGTACAGGTACGACCGATCCATTATCATATCAAACTTTTCGTCAAGGAAGGATCTTCCTTCAAGTTTCGAGGGATAAAAAAGAAAAACGTATTCATCCTTGTCAAGACGACGGACGCTCCCATCTTATTGATATTTTATTTCTACCGGATTAAACCAACGGGTTGGAATGAATCAACCGATGGATACTTTCCAGTTTCATTTCAGATTTTTCAACAACAACCCCTCCCATGAGCTATGGATCTATTACAAATTGATGAATCATCCCATGGATTTGCATTCTATAATCTTATAGTGTCTACACGCTATGCACACAAAATGGATAGTTATCCTTACCCCATTTTTATCATGGAATGCTTATTCCATTTTTTTATTATCATAATGAAATCAAATTTGGGTTAGGTTATTATAGGATAGGTTATTGTTTATTATATTAGTATTAGAATCCGTAGAAAAAATTCCTTGATTCTTGCATTTCGATTAAATAGCTAATAGTCTCATTGGTATACTACTAAATTGGAATCGAAAATCCAACCGTATTCAAATAGTTCCTTATTGATCCCTTCCCAAAAGTACTGAGTAAAAGATCCACATTTTTTGATTTGATAATCAGTTATTAGTCTTTTTTATGTCATTTCGTATCGTACAATTCCTTTGTTGTGGGATCATTTACCCGCGAGGGGTAATGAGAAGAATTATAAAATGGATTGCAAACTATGCCTAGATCTCGGATAAATGGAAATTTTATTGATAAAACCTCTTCAATTGTAGCCAATATCTTATTACGAATAATTCCGACAACTTCGGGAGAAAAAGAGGCATTTACCTATTACAGAGATGGTGCGATTTGATTCCTTTTTTCTTACTTACCACCCTATTTATTCTTATTCTTACAAAAAAGAGACACGATTCGGTATGGAAAGAAAAAGATTGGTAAAAACCTACGCTTGGTGAAGGTGAAGTTTGGAGATAGAGCAATCCCTTCTGTCGTGTATCCTCGATTGATGCAACCTCAGATGCTTCAATTGTCGATTCTAGTATTGAGCGAAAGGTTACACCTATAGGTTCCGTATTGCATGTCAATTCTACTGTAATAGTGCCAATAGGTGGCATAGGGGAAGAAGCACTACACCTAGGAATCAACAAAACGAAAACTTTGTTATATAATTCCCCCTTCTTCTTATCGGGATCGGGACTACCAAGAATGGTTAGGACAACAAACATCCATCTCGTTCGTACTTTGGATACCCGTATAACCATCAAAGATCGTTGAAGTGACTAATTCCTGGAAATATGGGGCGTTAAGAACAAAGAAATTGCTGGAGTTACCATTTTTATCTAAGAAAGACCAACATGTTTGGTATTAAGTAAGAAAAGACCTCTTGCAGGAAGGCTGGCTAGAGATTTCTTGTAAAAACACTAGCCCCTGTCAGTTCATAAGGAAAATATTTCAATCTTTTTTGTTTGATTCCATGGATTATTTCCCTTATTATTATGCGCAGAAGGGAGGAGCCGTATGAGATGGAAATCTCACGTACGGTTCTGGAACGGAGATCCTTGGAATGAACGACCGTAACGGATGTCAGCTCAATCTGAAGGAAATTATGCGGAAGCTTTACAGAATTATTATGAAGCTATGCGACCAGAAATTGATCCCTACGATCGAAGTTATATACTCTATAATATAGGCCTTATACACACAAGTAACGGAGAACATACGAAGGCTTTGGAATATTATTTTCGAGCACTAGAACGAAATCCATTCTTACCACAAGCTTCTAATAATATGGCCGTGATCTGCCATTACGTGCGACTATCTCTACTATAGAAATAGAAAGAAGGAAAGAAAGATCAAATCCGCTAGTATTCTCCTATTGCTAGTACTAGGAAATCTAAGGAGAAACAAAAAAATAGGCTTTCTACATATCCATTGTCCAAAGGGGAACGATTTTTAGAAGCTGTAGCAAAAAAACAGACTTCATAGAAGCCGATATATGAAGAACTAAGTATAGCCCATATACTAGATTCTATGGATAAAGGATCTAATTGATAAAAGAAGCACCGTAAAGATCAATTATTGAGGTTTTTGGCCGATACAATAAGACCTGCTTACTTATGTATGTCATAATATGACATACAAGTTAGGAATCAACTTATGTAATAGGGATGATCCACTAAGGTATTGAGCAGCGGTGTAGTATCAGATCCCAAGGAGAGTAAGTCCTTTTTTCTTATCGAAGAAAGTCTTTTTCAAAGATTCTATATGAATTTCTAGACGAAACCGAGATAGTTAACTTTCAGAAAACTCTAACTATAGAGGGAGATATCTATGCTTCATTCTTCTGAGAGTGGGAGAAGAGATAAAACTGATTATTGATCCAAATCGGAGTTTGAAACTCATGTAATTAACTTAACCTCTTCAGGTTATTTGATTTGGCTAATCCAAGAAGGGATAGATCTCCGATAAATCTCATTCAGCTAGATACGGTAGATTAAGAAAGATGTAACGCCAAAAAAGAGTTGACTGCTGAGCCGTATGAGGCAGGAAACTCTCAAGTACGGTTCTAAGGGAAGGAATTGACCTACCTATTCCGACCGGGGAGAAGAGGCCATTCGACAGGGAGATTCAGAAATTGCGGAGGCTTGGTTCGATCAAGCTGCTGAGTATTGGAAACAAGCCATAGCGCTTACTCCAGGTAATTATATTGAAGCACAGAATTGGTTGAAGATCACAGGGCGGTTCGAATAAGAACACTTTCTTTTTGAATTGAATTCACTTAAATTGTTTGTTGGATCCATCAAATAGATTGTTGCCCCGGGGGAGTCGATAGAGGAATTTCATTATATCCCTTCTAAGATCGTTCTTTTTATTTTATTTGGTACCTTATAGGGGTAGACGATATATGCATATGGCACAGAATCTCTTCCTTTCTCTTAGTGATTGCTAACTAATCAAAAAGACGTCTAAAATCGATATCGGGATATTTCTTATCTTAGTAATTAGTAATGACTAATGAGAGATCTTGTGATTTGCAATGGCGTAATACGTTGCATGTAACGTAGCATACAAGTAGACCCACCTAGGCACTCATACATCGAAATATGAGTAGACTAGGTTGGGCCAAAAAGTCGTTTTTGGCTCGCGTCGGGAAGGGATTTACAAAAAAACGGTCCGTTGAGCACCTCATAGATATGTCATAATAGATCCGAACACTTGCCCCGGATAGACTTCCATATCATAATTGCTCATAATTGCTCTAGTGAATAACTAAGGAAAATTGTGGGGGATAGAAAGGAACTAATCATAAATATATATTTCTCAGAGGTTCACTAATTACTTTACTGTTTGTTGGCGGGTCTCTTCGTATGTGTTGTCCGGAAAGAGGAGGACTCAATGATTATTCGTTCGCCGGAACCAGAAGTGAAGATTTTG